AGCCCAAGCTTATGGAATTGTTGATCTTGTAGCGATTGAATGAAAATAGCCTGGATTTCGTGCAAATCCGTGATTTGAGATTTTCTCTTCTTACCGAGTTTCATAGAATATTAAATAGAAGGAATTCATAATCATCCGGTTAGGATCGATCTAAACCAGCCCATTATGTATATGATTCAACATGCCAACTATTAAACAACTTATTAGAAATACAAGACAGCCAATCAGAAATGTCACAAAATCCCCCGCTCTTGGGGGATGCCCTCAGCGTCGAGGAACATGTACTAGGGTGTATGTGCGACTCGTTCAGATCATGAGCTGGGACAAAAGAAAGAAAACCATTTTTCCAGTATCAATGATCAGTACCAGTGAATAGGATAGAATGGAAAAACGAACTCCATTCACTATCTAAAAATAAGAAAATCCATCATATCCCTCTATTGTGTAGGAAATTTATGGTTTCCGTTGGTGCAAATCCAATCACCTCAATTTAAGATGAGAAGCAATTCTCCATTGGTAGCAAATGGTTATCCATTAAGCGGAGGAAATCTTAGTTAAAAAACAGAAAGACTAGGCCCCCTTGCAAGAACGGACTAACAGGGTCAGCTACCCAGCCAACCTTCATAATTAAATACCGTTACTGTATAGGTAGATCTCGTTGTGAAAGACCTATTACTGGATAATTCATGGGTAGAGCCAAAGAATTTGAACTATACAAGTTACCAATAACATTGATTAAATGAAGTCAAAGGCTCCGGTGTATAGAGAAGACCTCACCGTTTAAGAAGTAACCATAGAAACGATGGAATCCACTATTTCCTTATCCATTTATATTTATTTATTATTTACTATATTTTTGATACCTAGTAGAAAAAAACTTCTTATTTCGAAGTGAAATGCCTAGAAAAAAAGAAAAAATCGTGGTCGGGAAGGTTATAGTAGCCAAAGCCATTGGAATTTTTAGTTTATACATTGGAAAAATCCGTTTTGTTATTAATAGACTAGAAAAGGGAAAAGAATAACTGAAAGAAAGGAAATCCATTAGTTATTCGTCAAAGTTTCATTTATTCAATGACCAGAATTAGACGGGGATATATAGCTCGGAGACGTAGAACAAAAATTCGTTTATTTGCATCAAGCTTTCGAGGGGCTCATTCAAGACTTACTCGAACAATTACTCAACAGAAAATAAGAGCTTTGGTTTCAGCTCATCGGGATAGGGATAGGCAAAAGAGAAATTTTCGTCGTTTGTGGATCACTCGAATAAACGCAGTAATTCGTGAAAGGGGGGTATCCTATAGTTATAGTAGATTACTACACGATCTGTACAAGAAACAGTTGCTTCTTAATCGTAAAATACTTGCACAAATAGCTATATTAAATAGGAATTGTTTTTATATGATTTCCAATGAGATCATAAAAGAAGTAGATTGGAAAGAATCCACCGGAATAATTTAAATGGAGTTCCCCGGAGAATGAACTCCGGGAGGGTAGAGTAAAAATTAATAGAATATGATAAAATATGATTAAAGTAGTCAAAATGAATGAACACGTTCAATAAAAAAAAGATTTCTTCTTCCCCGATTCTTTTTTTTCTTACGACACGATAATAAAATCTGGATTCTCGGATTTTTCGAACAAAACATCAATCTGCGTTTGAGTTCGGATTGGGATTTTGATTCAAGCGAAGAAAGAGTAAGCCTATTTATTTCTGGATCTAAGACCCGTAGTTCTAGGGGTCGACTCGGTTCTTTCAAATTGTTTCTCATTATTCAGAAAAGGTAACGAAGATAAAATACGAGCTTGTTTTATAGCAATAGTAATTAATCGTTGTTGTTTCAAGGTCAACCTATTCATTCGTCGAGATAATATTTTTCCTTGTTCACTAATAAATCGACTAATTAAACTCATGTTTCTATAATCAATTCGATCCCCCGATTGGATCGGGGGCAAACGCCTACGAAAAGATCGCTTGGATTTAAGAAAAGGTCGCTTGGATTTATCCATGGTTTGTTTAGTTTATTCCCTATCCCGAAAATCCTATTTTGGTCGGATCTAAAATGAATTAGAATAAATAAATAGGATTTGGTTTATTTATATTTAAATATGTTATATATATAATGTCATTTTTTCCCCTTCCTTGGAAGGGTGACATGATACACAGGTGCTCGGTTCCATCTATTTCTTTATCTCCACATGAATCGTATGTTTGTAACAATATGGACAGAATTTTCTCAATTCCAATCGATTAGGCGTATTGTGCCGGTTCTTTTCAGTAATATATCTGGAAATGCCCGTTGATACCTTTTTAACACCGTTTTGGACACAACTGGTACATTCCAAAAGAACCGTTATTCGGACATCTTTACCCTTGGCCATAAACCTCCTTTGAATTTTTGATTTACTCAATTCGATCTGAAACGAAGAAGAAGGGAAGGCAAAAAAATAGAAGTTATTACTAACTCGAAATCCAATTATGAAAGATTTCGCTACAATCAAT